ACTACTATAGGATTAAGATGTTCTATTTTTCCATAGAAATGTGTTCGCTCAAGAAAAGTTCCAGAAGATGTTGATCGTAAATAAGAAGATTGTTTACAAAAAAAAACTAATACAAATTCGCATTCAGATACATAAGAATTATATAGGAATCGAAATAGTCTTTTATTTTCTTTTGAAAAACCGTAAATAGATTTCTTCAGAGTAATGAAACTACTCCAATTATGATATTCATGGAGAAAGAATCGCAATAAATGCAAAGAGGAAATATCTTGGATCCAGCATTGAAGGGTTTGCACCAAGATTTCCAAATGGATGGGATGAGGTATTAGTATATCTGACACATAATTTAAATGCGATAATTTGTCCTCTAAAAAGGGAAATATTGAATGAATGGATCGTAAATTCTGCGATTTTGGTATTTTTTTTTCTTCGAGAGAAAATATTAATCGCGGGGAAAATGGAATTTCTACAATGACCACAAAAACTTCTGATATCATTTGAGAATAAAAAGAATTGTTGTCCCTGACGAGTCGATTTTGATTAGAATCATCAACCGAATCAGTCAAAAAATTCTGTTGATACATTCGAGTAATTAAATGTTTCACAAGTACTGAACTAGATTTATTGTCATAACCCAAAATTTCCGCGGGTTCATAAAAAATCGAACCATTTAAACCATGATCATGAGCAAGTGCATAAATATACTCCTCAAAGAGAAGCGGATATAGAAAGTGTCGTTGCCGAGATCTATCTTTTTCTAAATATTCTTGTAATTCTTCCATTTTCATTTCTACTTGAACCTGAGCTACTTGAACCTGAGGCAGGAGGCATTTCTTTGGTTATCAAATGATACATAGTGCAATACGGTCAGAACAGGATATGTATTATGTATATAGTAAGAACTATATATATATATATATACCCCTATACCCCATATACCCCTATACCCCGGATACCGAATGGAAGGAGTGCAATCAACAGATCTTTTTCCTCTCCTTTTCTATCCAATCGGTTTATGTTCGTTAAAATTACAAGAGGGTAAAAAATCCTTTATTTTTGCAACCCGATTGCTCTTTTGACTTTGGAAGAAATTCTCTTTATCAGTATACTGTTTCTTCTACACATCCGTCTCCAATCCGTAATAGAGAATAATTAGGATTCATTAAAAAAAAAAAAGAATCAATGGTCCACTCACAGGAGAACCTTTTTCCGCATCAGGCACTAATTTATTTTTAACATCTAATTAGATGGGGTAATCATTCAAATTAAGAACATAAGCTCGTTGCTTTTTGTTTTACTAGAATTGGGGCCGTAGGCCTCTATCCATTTATTCACTAGACCCAACTACAAATGTTGTGAATTTTTTTGGCCCCCTTCCGAAAATCAAAAACAATATTTTGTAATGATCCGGTAAGGATAAACTCAAAGTTCTACTTTAACATTTTTAAAAAAGAAAAATAAATTACAAATTTCTTATTTTATTACGACATGCTATTTTTTCCATTCATTACCTTTCAGGATCAGTCGTGGTCTTATAGACTCTACCAATAGTCTGGACGAATTCGTTGCTTCATCCAAATGTGTAAAAGATCATAGTCGCACTTAAAAGCCGAGTACTCTACCGTTGAGTTAGCAACCCAGAAAAATATGATATGTAGATATGATCGAAATTTAAAATTAAAATCAAATTGACGAACTACCTATTTTTTATTTTCGTTAAGAAAATACGTCTTGGATGATGGTAAGTCAAATCCATCATTTGACTGAAGTGAAGGAAAACCCAATATGAGGTATAGATAAACAGATCTATTTATCTACGATCGAATTATATTTGTTCGATACACCATTGTCAATATAAATGGAATGTTGAGAAAACAAATCAAATTAAGTAAACCAAATAAAGACTTGTGTTGGATTGGCACAACATAAATAAGAAATTTGGATGGAAAAAAATAAATAAGAGGTAGAAAAAAATCTCGGGTTTATTCAACCACTAGGGGTACGATAAGAAAGATTCACCACCTGTTTGTTGGTGGGTGAATTTACACAACAAAACAAGAAAAGACAAAAGTAAACTAAGTATGAATAGAACAAGAAAAAAGCAAATTGTGTTGTGGGGAAATAAAAAAAATTCTAATTACACAAAGATAGATACTAGCCCCCCCCTTTTTTTTATTCATTAATTTTGCTTTTTCCTTTAATTTAACTCGAAATTCTTTCTTTAAATAACTCTGCCTTCCTTAAAATATCACGAACAGTTCCTGTAGGTTGAGCGCCCTTTTCAAGGAAATATAGAATAGCAGGAACGTTTAAATAAGTTTGATTCTTTATCGGATCATAAAAACCCACTTTTCGAAGATCTCTTCCTTCTCTTCTGGATCGAACATCAATTGCAACGATTCGATATATAGCTCATTGGGATAGATGTAAATAAACAACGCCCCCCCTGGAAACGTATAGGAGGTTTTCTCCTCATACGGCTCGAGAAAAAATGATTCTAATTTCTGTTCTAATTTATGTATATAATGGCAAATGGACCCATAAAATCATGAATTAGACTATAATATAATTTGAGTCGTTTTTTTTTTTGTTCTTCCTTACAGAAAAAAGAAATCTCATTCGTACTCATAACTCAAGTTGGGAAATTCTGAAAGAGTTCGAAGGGAACCCTTAGACATTTATTGAGCCGTCTCTAACCTTTTTTGTTTGTCTCGTCTTGAATCTATTTTTATTCTTCATGCGAATCCCATTGCTGAGACAATTAAAAATAGTGTTTCCTTGTTCCGGAATCTTTTATCTTTGCTTCGCGAAATCGTTGGGTTTAGACATTACTTCAGTGATCCTTACTCCTTCCAAAACGGCAGCAACATACCTTTTGTTTTTTGTTATTTCTTTCTATGAAATACTAATACGAATGATTGATTCCTCTGTGATATACTTTTGATCGAAATAGTTTTACCAATTCCAACTAATTTTACTTTTTCTTTTTCAAACTGTTCGAATTTGACCCTGTCGATTTATATGTATATACTTACAAAGTTGGTCCAACTTATTGATTGTCACTAACCCTAGATTCTTCCCCCTGATAAATGAATCAACACTTTCCACTCGAGCTCCATCATGTACTATTTACGTTACAACCCAACACAAATTGGGTTCCTAGTGGAACAGAACAAACTATGTCGAGCCAAGAGCATCTTCATTCCTATCGAAAATGGCGGATGTAAGAATCCACAGCCGATCATGTCCTTCAAGTCGCACGTTGCTTTCTACCACATCGTTTCAAACGAAGTTTTACCATAACATTCCTCTAATTTAATTTCGAACCGGTATAGAATTGATTCAATACAGAATCATGAATAGTCATTGGATTCCCGGTATATAATAGTCCATACTATCTATCTATCTATGGATAGATTAAGTATTTATCCTTATCCGGAGAAGGCTCAGCAAAGATTCAATTTATTTAACCCCATATTATATCATATGAATGAAACGCATTTATAAAAAAGACGAATAAACGAGTTTGCTTACGACTTATTTACATCTTCAACTTCAACGGATTTCTCGAGAAGGTCAATCATGAAGGATCTCTTTTTTCTCGAAAAAACACTATAGACTTTCATTTTACACTATAGACCTTTCCGGTCTGAATTTTGTTTATAATATAGATTTGTCAAACTTCTTCACGTACCAAAGATTCAAAAAAAATGAAGTAAAAATAGTTTAAAGAATTCCCGACTTCAACATCATGACTGGAAAACATATTTCCAGTCATGACTGAATTTGATCTCTAATTCAATCAACAGGTCGACGCAATGACAATAAATGAGTAGCTAAAAATTTTTAACTACTCATTTACTAAAGAGACACAAATTTTACCATGTCCAATTGAATTATCAATTTTTTAATTTAAAGCGGAAAGGTAAATTGTGAATCTAATCCAGTTTATTTGTTTTCATGAGTATGGAATAGAAAAGGCCCCGTGTAAGGTAAGATTAAGGTCGTTATTCTTTCTTTCATATGAAAGAGAAAATCATAATCATAGGAGTCTGATCTTTTCATATCTATCATATACAATGAACAATTGTTACCGGGAGTATGGATATTTAAGGAATCGCGGATCCTTTTCACTTAATCGAAAGAGCGTTGTTACTGAAAAAGAACAATATTATATTAATACATATATATATATTAATATAATATTGGATAAAATGAGATCCAATCTTTCGTTTCTGATGGAAACGATCTGGGACGGAAGGATTCGAACCTCCGAGTAACGGGACCAAAACCCGCTGCCTTACCGCTTGGCCACGCCCCATTTCAATTTCTATCGGACACTAATAAACAGTATTATTGGTATTGCTTATTCGTCAATTCCAGACCAAATAAAAATAAATAGGGATATATTGTTGCTAGGATTCTACACGTGTAGATAAAAAAAATTCATTGATCATTACATATAATTCAATTAAAATATTGTATGAAAGTATAATTCCTTGTATTCTCATTTGAAAATGGAAGGAAGGATTTTTGATTTGGGAAAGTTCGAAGAAAAAGAAGGATTTTTTGACCTGCCTTTTTTCATTTTTCCCTTATAAAAAAAACTCAATCAAAATCAAATTATCTAATCTACGAGAACGAAATATTTGTTATGCTTAATATTCTTAGTTTAATCTCTATCTGTCTTAATTCTGCCCTTTATTCGAGTAGTTTTTTCTTCGCCAAATTACCTGAGGCTTATGCCCTTTTCAACCCAATCGTAGACGTTATGCCCGTCATACCTGTACTCTTTTTTCTCTTAGCCTTTGTTTGGCAAGCTGCTGTAAGTTTTCGATGAAATGTTTAATACTCTCCTAAATTCCGGATTTATTCGATAAATAAGAATTCTAAAAATTGATAAGATCGGATAAATCTTACATTATGAACCCTCGATTCATAAATATAAATTCTTGACTTATATGTGGGTATAACAAGAATTTTTTGGTAACGAAGGAATCCGAATCTTATTATAAATAAATTCGTGAAAATTACTTTCTTTTCAAGAAAACACTTCATTTTTTTTGTTTTTTTGAGGGGTGTCATGTCAAATGTCAAAATAGTGTATATGGTACTATATGGTACAAAAATAGGTAATCTATTCCCCTTTTTCCAAAAGATGATCTTATCTTGGAGATTGTATAATGCTTACTCTCAAACTTTTCGTTTACACAGTAGTGATATTCTTTGTTTCTCTCTTCATCTTCGGATTCTTATCTAATGATCCAGGACGTAATCCTGGACGTGAAGAATAAAAATAAGAAAGATATTTTTTCTATTCCATACATTTAACTATGATAAAGATAAAAGATAAAATCAAAGGATAGAAATTTATTCGAATTCGAATGAATAAAGTCTTAAGCGATCGAAAGGAGCGGAGAGAGAGGGATTCGAACCCTCGGTACGAATAACTCGTACAACGGATTAGCAATCCGCCGCTTTAGTCCACTCAGCCATCTCTCCCAATTTAAAATTGAAAATCTCAAATGTGATGTGACACATGACACATAAAGTAAAGATTGAGAAAAACCCCAGTCTTCCTTCTATATTATAACGATATATAAAAAGATAAAAGATATCTACCAATTTGATCAGCAACTTAACTTAGATAATGATTCAAAACAGATATCTACCATAGAAAGAATACCTTACTTCTTTGATTTTGTACGAAAGGTTCTTTTATTCCCCCGGCCTGGTTAAGTACCGGCCGGGACATTACTTCTTTTGATCCAACAAATCCTTCATAGTTCATAGATCAAACGATTTAATTTATATGATTTGATATCAAATCAAAAAAATACTTGTTATTGAAGCAATAGCAGCAACAAGGGAAATTTCTATTTCCATTCCTATGATAGAAATAGAATTTCCTATAATTATTTCTATTTTTAGTATTTAATATTTTCAATTGACTTACTGGAAAACTGGAAAAAGCTGGAATAAAAAAAGACATACATACATATATTAAAATACATAGTTCTAATATAATTCATTTACTTGTTCCATGTTCAAGGAACAAGCTTTATTTGAAATTTGAGATCCAATTAACCCGAATTCATAAGATCCGGCAGTTGAAAGAAAAGTTCCAAAAAAAAAAGAACCGTGTATGCAGAATTCATCATTTTTATGGTCCAGCTTCAATGACTCCTTCTGTGCGGAACTATTACTAATGACTTCCCAGCAAACAAAAAGTATAACTATAACTTTTTATGTTATTTAAAATAAATAAGCTTTCTGTTATTCACCTATTTCTATTTAGCCCCCGACAGGACAAAAGAAATACGTGTAAACGCTAGAATTTTACCGATTCTGATACTATTTTGATTGCGTCTCGCTCCTTTCCTTTGTTCGACAAAGGGTCAATTTATATACAATAATAAAATTGTAGAGCGGGTATAGTTTAGTGGTAAAAGTGTGATTCGTTCTATTAACAACTTAAATAGTTAAGGGGTCTTTCCATTTTTTTTTTTCATATTCCGATCAAAAACTTTTTTTCTTAAAAAGGGTTTAATCCTTTACCTCTCCATGACATATTTGAGGAAAAATATACATTCTCACGATTTGTATCCAAAGGTCAATTATAAATTGAATAAACAAAATTGGATTATGGAGTCGCGAAGCATAATTTTTTTTCTGAGTTGGATCAACTCTTCCAATTGAATGAGTATGAGTAAAGGATCCATGGATGAAGCTACAAAAGTTTATTTCCAATCGTAACTAGATCTTCAATTTTTGTGTTCTAAAAGGGAGATTGAAGCAAAATAGCTAGAAAACGATGGTTTTGGTTTACTAGAACCATCGGCAGATTATTTCAGCTCGGTGGAAACTCAATTCTTTTCCTAAGGATCCCATAAGTAGAAATAGGGAACGAAGTAACTAGACTAGACTAGACGGATTTGGTATAATCCCTCTCCTCTAGAGGGATCATCTAGAAAGCGATTTGGATACATTCAGACAGAAAAGCTGACATAGATGTTATGGATCTAATTTTTTTTTCTTCGGATTTATGCCGATTTACCTTTTTCGTATATTTTTTCTTTCTGTTTTTTTTTTCGTTTATGCCTTAGATCTGGGAATACATCGATTTTCCATAAAGGAGCCGAATGAAACAAAAATTTCATGTTCGGTTTTGAATTAGAGACGTTAAAAATGATCAACCAACGTCGACTATAACCCCTAGCCTTCCAAGCTAACGATGCGGGTTCGATTCCCGCTACCCGCTCCATGTTCTTTATTATACATGCAGCATCAATTTGGATATGCATCTTATTCCCTAATAAATTTTCCGTAGAAAAAAAAATAGTAATGAAAAAGCGTCCATTGTCTAATGGATAGGACAGAGGTCTTCTAAACCTTTGGTATAGGTTCAAATCCTATTGGACGCAATTTTTTTCTATCTATTTTGAAAAACAACTATGCTAAGAAACCCATTTTGAATGGTTCGAATCAGAAATATTTCTC